TCTATATCGGCGCGTTCTCGCCTCGTTTATTGCCCTCTTGTGCTGTCCTGTTGTGTCGTCAATTGACAGTATGACTTAGGGCTCAATATAATTTGAGCGACAAAAAAAAATCATATTTAGGTAAACCACCTTGAATCTACTGCAGAGTGGTAGATCTTGGATCCAAGGTATAACCCTTTGTGACTGAGAAATATAAAGACGAAAAAGACCAATGAAATCTAGTTTCAAGGTTGTATTTAATGGTAAAGTTTGATTCCCATTAAACCCCCGAAATAAATATTTAACGAGTTTTTCCGTTTGTTTATATCCTATGCGTCTTCGTTTGGGTTATATCTTATGTGTCTCCTTTTGGTGGCTCTCAGCCTGAGTTATATTAAGTTATATTATGATGGCCACAGGGCCGCCCCTATGGTCCAGTGGTTAAGACATCTCTCTTTCACGGAGAAAACGAGGGTTCAAGTCCCTCTGGGGGTATACAAAACTCAAGACTATAGGAGCGGGATTTCCTATCAAGTGATCTATATTTGTCAAGTCCTTCTATTAGTCTACTTAGTGGGACTTTCTATTTTATATCAAGTGATATATATTTGTAAAGTCTGCCTGGGAAACGAAAGGAAGTGGCTTATGGAACGTCTAAAATAAATTAGACGCTGGGTCGATGCCCGAGTGGTTAAAGGGGACGGACTGTAAATTCGTTGACAAGATGTCTACGCTGGTTCAAATCCAGCTCGGCCCAACAATTCGCCAATCTACTTGATAGAACCCTTAAGAAATACCTGACCTGATACAAGAGAATAAAAAAGAATCCAAATTTTCTGCAAGATCTCTTCTTATTTCCCTGGGATTGTAGTTCAATAGGCTAGAGCACCGCCCTGTCAAGGCGGACGTTGCGGGTTCGAGCCCCGTCAGTCCCGACGTATCCAATCCAATAAGTACATCAATTCGCCTCTCCATTTTCTGTCAAAGAAGGGACAGAGAGCAATTGAATTCCGAAGGGGTTTCCCCTCTTTTTTTTTCAGGATTCTATCGAAGAAAGAACAAACCCTAAACTAAAATGAAATGAAAAGAACTAAAATAGTGAAGTTGATAAAATATTCCATCTTTTCTCCCGCGACTAATATTTCTCATACTTCTTTTTCTTCCAAAGAAAATTGGATCATTAAAATTTAGAACCTAATTCCTCTCTTTTTCCACTTCGCTTGTATTGTTTGTTGGGGTTTTGTAGTTAATGGAAACGGACGGGTGGTTAGATGATACTTCAGTTGATGGTTCTACAAGGAAGACCTAAGGTAGGTTATAGAAAACAAAGAACAGAAAAAAAAGGATAAATAAATGAATTTTTGATTGGTCCGGGAATCCAATCTTGGATTCGATATGGATAAAGGATCTTCGTATGTTATACTATTCAATTCTCGACGACGAATTAATTTAATAGCTCAGATATTTTTATTCATGATATTGATCCGATTCAAAATCATCGATAGTTAATGTATTCATTGAATTGACAGGCGAAAAATTTATCATCTCTATGGGATTAAATCCCGAGTTATTGTGAAATAAAAAAACGATGAGATTATGGAAGTAAATATTCTTGCATTTATTGCTACTGCACTGTTCATTTTAGTTCCTACTGCTTTTCTACTTATAATTTACGTAAAAACAGAAAGTCAAAATAATTAATTACTTTAAATGAAACTTGACTTCTGAATTATTATTATTATCAATAGTTGAAGAAATCAAAAGAAAAGTATTCTATTTTTGCGTCTTAGATGAAATCCACGGGCTATAGTCGGCGGTATTCTATGAGATCCGAGAGTATGGTAAGTAAGAAATTTATTTCTTACTTACCATACTCTCTATTAGTGTTATAGTAGTATATAAAGTTATACTTGACTTTCTAATAAACTTGGTATACTATATTAGCTTCTATCTTCAATATATGTAGTTATTATTATCCATATATAGAATTGACGTAGGACCCAATTCTATTTCTTTGATCTATCTATTTATTCCGATTCCGATGAATCTCAAATAATTACTCTTTATAGACTACATTTCTCCACTAGAATCCAATGGAATTTAGAAATGAAGATATTTTTATTTGAAAATTTTTTCAATTTAAATAAAAAATGCGTTGCAGAACGATCTATAAAACAGTTTCATTCCTCAACTAAAGTAGGAGTGCTTCTAAAGTCCACTTCTTCCCCATACTACGAGTGAAAGGGAAAATGTAAAGACTACCATTAAAGCAGCCCAAGCGAGACTTACTATATCCATGTGAATTATGTCCCTTATCTCTATGATAGAATTATTCCATTATTGCTCACTAATAATAGTAGAATGAATGGTCCAGAGTCAAAAAAGGATTCTGGCAGAACACTATTGATGAACGAAAAAAAAAATCCATTTCAAAAATTCCTATATGATTTCTAATGATTTCTAATCGGGAAAGAATAAACACAAGTAAAATACACAATGACATTACAAAGGAATGTTAGTAATGGAATCTATTAATCAAATACGAGGGCCCCTTCCTTTTTTTTTTCGTGCCCTTGAAAGTAAAAATAGATCATAGATCAATTGCTAGATCATAGAAAGCACTTTCCCCAACTAGTAGTTGAATTATCCCGGCTATACAATGTAATTTAAGACCCAATCAGTAGACATTACATTAGCAGTAGAAGAGAATCGGGAAGTCTTGCTTCGACCATTATTTCTAATTTTTCCATTAGAATCTTTCTTTGATTTGAATTTTAGATTCAAAGATTTCCAATCTTTTTTTTACAAAATTCCCAGAACAGAATAAAAGAGCACAACAGAATAAGAAATTTCAATTCGTTTGTTGATGAGGCGGCACCCGGATTTGAACTGGGGAAAAAGGATTTGCAGTCCCCCGCCTTACCACTCGGCCATGCCGCCAAAACGATACACAATAGGAGAAAAAATTCCCCCCCTTTTTTTTACTAGACTTTAGTTTATTGTACTTGCATATTGCATCCATTTTTTAATCCTTTTTCTAAATTTAGAAAAATTAGAAAAGAAACCTTTTATTGCCCTTTTGATTGTATTTGATCTACGCCTTCGATTGATTGTATAGTATCTCAAAACACACAATGCCGAAAAACTTCCACGGACTTTTGAAAAATAAAATGTGGATTTTCACTCAAAAAAGTCAAAATTTATGACAAAAGGGAACCATTAACTATTCCTTGACTGACAATTCGTGAATGATTCTGGGATTTGAATCTCAAATTTGGTTTGCCTAATGACATAAGAAAATACAAATTGATACATACTTAATTGATTGATTCTTTTGAATCAAAAATCCTTCTCAATTTCCATTATAATTATAACAAAAATTATAAGTATATGTAAACCCCAGAACGGAAATTGTTACACAGATACAAAATTGGCTATTTAGAGTATGTTGCCTATAAATAAAGGGAATTCGTTGGAAGAAAAAAAGGCCCGGCTGGGTATTGACCGGGCCAGGCCCAAAAGGCACTTCGAACAAAATAAAAGCAATAAGGTCTTCTTTATTTATCTTTCTATTTGGATCTTTCGAGCATCTAAATGGAATTGCTAATTATATAATAACGATAAAGAATGTGAAAGAAATACTTTCTTTAATCCTTACTTGATGTGTACTGTAACATAGTAATTATCTTTTTCAATTGGGAGAGATGGCTGAGTGGACGAAAGCGGCGGATTGCTAATCCGTTGTACGAGTTATTCGTACCGAGGGTTCGAATCCCTCTCTTTCCGTTTCCGTTGATGACTTTTTATTTTTTTCTTTAAAATTTTGCAAACCCCTTATTTCTTTTTTTCCTAGTTAAATGTGTGGAATAGCTAAAATAAAATCTTAAGAAAATTGTAAAATCAAGCAAGAAAAACAAAATTTTTATTTTATTCTTCACGTCCAGGATTACGTCCTGGATCATTGGATAGGAATCCAAAGATGAAGAGAGAAACAAAGAATATTACTACTGTGTAAACGAAAAGTTTGAGAGTAAGCATTACACAACCTCCAAGATCATTTTTTGAAAAAGAAAAACGAGAAAAGATAATAGATCCTCCATTTTTATATCACATATCCTATTTTGACACCAAGAAATGAATTCTAAAAATAGAAAAAAATGTTCAGAAATTCAAATGAAGTTGAAATTTGTAATAAGAGTCTTTGATTACCACAAATAACTTTCATACCCACAATTAGATATTGTAAGGGACCCTAATCTAATAGGGTATTTCGCCGGAAAAAGGATTAAAATTGGGAAATAGGACGAGCCTGATTTCTCGCGGCTATTCGAAATTTCAATGTTTGAATTGAAGGTTCATACTGTCAGACTTATTGGATCTTATCAATTGTTATCATTTTTCTCGAATAAATAATGATAATGAATTTTCTAGGATAGTGTTAAAATCTTATCGAAAACTTACAGCAGCTTGCCAAACAAAGGCTAAAAGAAAAAAGAACAGAGGTATGACTGGCATAACATCTACGATTGGATTCAAAAAAGCATAGGCTTCGGGCAATTTAGCGAAGAAAAGACTACTCGGATAAAGGGCAGAATTAAGACAGATCAAACTAAAGATATTAAGCATAACAGACATTTTTTTCGTCGAGATAATTGCATTTTGATTGAGTTATTGATATAAGGAAAAATGAAGAAAGTAGGGTAGACAAAAAAATCCTTCTTTTTCCGCTCAATCAAAAATCCTCCAATTCTCAAAGGAGAATAGAAGAAATCATACTTTCATACAATATCTTAATTGAATTATATGTAATGATCAATAAATCCAGTTGAATTATTATAGATATACACATTCCAAAATCCTAACACGAATCTATAATAGATTCTATAACTATAAAGAATAAAGATTTTCTCTAGATATTTGGACTGGAATTGACGAACACTTAATATCAATATTATTCTTTATTATTATTATATTAATTAGTGTGCAATAAAAAAAGGAAATGGGGCGTAGCCAAGCGGTAAGGCAACGGGTTTTGGTCCCGCTATTCGGAGGTTCGAATCCTTCCGTCCCAGAGCATATCCATCCATTGTATCCTAATACTTCTTTTTTGTTCAACAAGGTTCTGTTTCAAGGTCTAATATTGGAATAGAATATTATTCCTCTTTTATTTTATATTTTTTCACAACACAAACTGAACTAAATCGAGTTCAAAATCCTTTTGTGACCCAGATAAAGATAAGATGGGGCATAGATCATAGTTGCAGAAAGATTACTTAACCTCAGGTTAAACAAAATATGAAAAGAAAATACATATAAAACGAGGAAGTGCTTAGCCTATAGGTATGTATTGTTATCCTATTTCAGTGACAATAGTCTTTTTATTTTTGTGAAAAAGAAATTGCATCCCTAAAATAGTAAAATTGAAATATTTAACAATGATATTTCTTTTTTTTGTTCAATGTATTTAGCTTATTTACTTTACATCATTTCATTGACAATTCCATTCGAAAAAAAAAAGCAAAGATTTCTCTTTCTTATTCTTATGTTCTTATGATGATGATAAGAAAATCAAAAAAGGGAGTCTTTACTATAAAACTTTACTCAAATAATGATGTAGATAGAAAGTAGGAAACTTTTTCAAATATCAAGTATCAAGATTTCTAATTTGGAATCATTCCTTATAGGTTCCATCTTTGGGAAGTTGAAAATGGGTCAGTCTATCTTATTGAGTCACTTCAAGAAGCAGAGTCAAATAGAATTTCCTTATTCGTGTGATGCTAGTTATGGTATTTCTATATTTTATTTTGATTTGATTTCTGTATATTTCTCTTAGATATTAGATATTTTTTTGCGAGATATATTTATAGAAAATTAGAAAAATGTTCATCAAAATAAAAATGTTCCATTCATACAAAAAAAGCCGAGGTCTTGCTAATTTTTCTGAAGAAAAATATTTCTTATTTATAAAAATAAATTATTATCTATGTAGAAAATAAGAAATATAAATGACTTTGTCTCTGTACTGATTGAACCAATGACTATTCATGATTCCATAATTGAATCAATTCCATACTGGTTCCAAATTCGAGGAATGTTATGGTAAAACTTCGTTTAAAACGATGTGGTAGAAAGCAACGTGCGACTTGAAGGACACGATCCCGTGTGGATTCTTATCCACCATTTTATATTAGGAATGAAGGTGCTCTTGGCTCGACGTCATTTGTTCTATTCTACTATAACTCTTCTTTTTTTTATTGGGTTATAATGTAAATAGTTCATGATGGAGCTCGAGTAGAAAGTATTGATTAATTTCTCAGGGGCAACGATCTAGGGTTAATGCCAATTAATAAATTGGAACAACTTCGTAAGTATATCTTCTATCTTCTATAATTAATATAGATAATAGAAATCAAAAGGATCCGATTCGAGCAAATTTGAAAAAAAAATTGTTGGAACGACTAAACCTTTTTCAATCCACAGTGTATCACGCACGAATCAACCGTTGGTATGATTCTTTGATAGAAAGAAATCACAAAAGGGGTATGTTGCTACCATTTTGAAAGGATTAAGAAGCACCGAAGTAATGTCTAAACCCAATGATTTAAAACAAAGATAAAGGATCCCAGAACAAGGAAACACCACTTTAATTGTTTCACGGATCCGAATAAAGAATCCAAATCCAAATATATTTTAAACGAGACAAAAAGGGTGGGTTAAAGACCACTCAATAAAAAAATAGATTCAAAATTAAAGAAAAATATTTCAAATTTTTGAATTAAATATTGAACTTGAGTTATGAGTACAAATGATTTTTTTTTCAGGAAGGAAGCGAAATAAAAAAGACTATACTATGACTATGAGTTTAATTTAATTATAGAATAATTTAATTTATTTTATATGGATTCCTTTCCTATTTATTCTAATTTTATCCATAGACAAAACTTCGAATCATTTTTTCTCGAGCCGTACGAGGAGAAAACTTCCTATACGGTTCTAGGGGGGGTTCTTTTTCATCTACATCTATCCCGATGAGCCGTCTATCGAATCGTTGCAATTGATGTTCGATCCCGAAGAGAAGGAAGAGATCTTCGGAAAGTGGGTTTTTATGATCCGATCAAGAATCAAACTTATTTAAACGTTCCCGCAATTCTCTATTTCCTTGAAAAAGGTGCTCAGCCTACAGAAACTGTTCAGGATATTTTAAAAAAGGCAGAGGTTTTTAAGGAACTTGGCTCTAATCAAAACAAATTCAATTAATTAAATTAAGGAAATAAAAACTAAGGGTAGGATAGTGATTTCTATATCATTTTGGATATCTTTTCTATACTTTGTTTTTTTATTTCCTTCTTTTCTTGCTCTATTCGTATCTATTTATCATATCATTGATAATTGATAATAAGAATTTTCTAAGGAAAACCTTATTTGATTTATCCTCACAAAATAGCAAATTCCTGCAATTGGGTGGTTTTCATTCGAACTCTAATACCAAGTAAGAAACAAGGACTCGAAGTTATTCTATAT